GTTTATGTAGCTTAATTAAAGCATAGCACTGAAGATGCTAAGATAGATTTTAATATATATCTCAAAAACATAAAGGTTTGGTCCTAGCCTTATTATTAATTAAAATTATATTTACACATGCAAGTCTCAGCATCCCTGTGAAAATGCCCTTCTCTACCTATTAGTATATAAGGAGCAGATATCAGGCACAATTTATGCCCATAACATCTTGCCAAGCCACACCTCCACAGGAATTCAGCAGTGATAAACATTGAAAAATAAGCGTCAATAAGCTTGAATCAGTAATAATTTTTAGAGTTGGTAAATTTCGTGCCAGCCACCGCGGTTAAACGAGAAACTCAAATTAATAAAAACGGCCTAAAGCGTGATTAAATGATATTATAATAAATAGAAATAAAAATTAACTCGACTGTCGTACGTATATGTTAAACGGAAAACCAGAAACGAAAGATATTCTAATAAACAAACTACTTGAACCCACGAAAGCTAAGAAACAAACTAGGATTAGATACCCTACTATGCTCAGCCTTAAACTTTGGAACTTTCCCCCGCCTGAGTACTACGAGCCACAGCTTAAAACTCAAAGGACTTGGCGGTGCTCTACACCCCCCTAGAGGAGCCTGTTCTATAATTGATACTCCCCGCTAAACCTCACCACTTATTGCCAATACCGCCTATATACCGCCGTCGTCAGCTCACCATTTAAATGAAAAATAGTAGGCATAATGATAAACATAAAAACGTCAGGTCAAGGTGTAGCGAATTAAGTGGAAAGAAATGGGCTACATTTTCTAAACTAGAAAATACGAAAAATTTTATGAAAAATTATTTAAAGGTGGATTTAGCAGTAAAAAGAAAATAGAGTGTTCTTTTTAAATCGGCCATAGAGCGCGCACACACCGCCCGTCACCCTCCTCAAAAAACCAATTAATTATATAATATCAGAAAAATTCAAAGAAGAGGTAAGTCGTAACATGGTAAGTTTACCGGAAGGTGTACTTGGATTATCAAAATATAGCTAAAATACAGCACCTTGCCTTACACCAAGAAGATACTTGTTAAATTCAAGTTATTTTGAGTAAAAAATTCAGCCTACCCCACCTTAATAACTTAATAATACTTTAAATTAATTAAATAAAACATTTTCATCATTTTAGTAGAGGAGATAGAAAAATTCATTAGCGCAATATAAATAGTACTGCAAAGGAAAAATGAAATAGAAGTTAAATAAATCATAAAAACAATAAAAAGCAAAGATTTGACCTTTTACCTTTTGCATCATGGTCTAGTAAGTTTAACCTAACATAAAGAACTTAAGTTAGACATCCCGAAACTAAACGAGCTACTACGAAGCAGCAAAACGAGCCAACCCTTCTCTGTGGCAAAAGAGTGGGATGACTTCCTAGTAGCGGTGATAAACCTAACGAGTTTGGTAATAGCTGGTTACTTAATAAATGAACTTAAATTCAACTTAAAATATTTTTAAACAGATAAAGTAAAAAATAATATTTTAAAGTTAATTAATGGAGGTTCAGCTCTATTAATAAAGGATACAACCTAAAATAATGAATAATGATTATATTAATTAAAGAAATTAATTATGTGGGCCTAAAAGCAGCAATCAAAATAAAAGCGTTAAAGCTTAATTTAATAAATCTTATTATAACAATAAAACAATCTTAATTCATCAAAACTATTAAGTCAATCTATTTAAATAGATGTGATTATACTAGAATGAGTAACAAGAAAATATTCTCTTAGTGCAAGTGTAAATCAGAACGAATACTTCACTGATAATTAACGAACCTCTTGAGGGCAAAATAATATCTTACAAGAAAAACTTATTTAGTCTATCGTTAACCCAACACAGGAGCACACTAGAAAGATTAAAAATATAGGAAGGAACTCGGCAAACATGAACTTCGCCTGTTTACCAAAAACATCGCCTCTTGCAATTAATGTATAAGAGGTCCTGCCTGCCCAGTGACACTAAGTTTAACGGCCGCGGTATTATGACCGTGCAAAGGTAGCGTAATCACTTGTCTTTTAAATAAAGACCAGTATGAATGGCAAGACGAAAGTTCACTGTCTCCCTAAATTAATCAGTGAAATTGATCTTTCCGTGCAGAAGCGGGAATACAACTATTAGACGAGAAGACCCTATGGAGCTTTAAATATATAATCAATTGTAAAACATAAAATCCGAAAGACTAAATATTAAATAAGACAATATGATTAAAATTTTAGGTTGGGGCGACCACGGAGAAAAACAAAACCTCCGAGATGAAGAGAATATCTTAACTCAAGAACTACAGTTCTAAAAAATAAAATATTTAACATAATTGATCCAATACTTTGATCAACGAACCAAGTTACCCTAGGGATAACAGCGCAATCCTCTCCCAGAGTCCCTATCGACGAGTGGGTTTACGACCTCGATGTTGGATCAGGACACCCCAATGGTGCAGCCGCTATTAAAGGTTCGTTTGTTCAACGATTAAAGTCCTACGTGATCTGAGTTCAGACCGGAGTAATCCAGGTCAGTTTCTATCTATAAAAAATTTTTTCTAGTACGAAAGGGCCGAAAAAATGGAGCCAATATAAAAACAAGCTCCACCTTCTCCTATTGAAAACAATTTAAATAGACATAGGTAAATTACAACACCCAAGATAAGGGTTAGTTAGAGTGGCAGAGTCTGGTAATTGCAAAAGATCTAAAATCTTTCACCCAGGGGTTCAACTCCCCTTTCTAACTATGAATTCTCTAATTTCCCTAATCATTAACCCCCTTTTATATATTATTCCAGTATTGCTGGCAGTAGCATTTTTGACTCTCGTAGAACGAAAAATTTTAGGGTATATACAACTACGTAAAGGCCCAAATATTGTTGGACCAATGGGAATCCTTCAACCATTAGCCGACGGTTTAAAACTTTTCACTAAAGAACCCATCCGACCATCAACATCCTCACAAATCTTATTTATCACTATACCAGTTCTAGCTTTGACCCTTTCACTAATTATTTGACTCCCCCTTCCCATGCCAAATAACCTATCTAATGTTAATTTGGGCATTTTATTTATTCTTGCACTTTCAAGTTTAGCTGTGTACTCAGTACTTGGCTCGGGATGATCATCAAACTCAAAATACGCATTAATTGGATCCCTCCGCGCAGTAGCACAAACAATTTCATATGAGGTTACCCTGGGATTAATTTTACTCTGCCTAGTATTAATAACAGGAAGTTTCTCATTAATAAATTTTAACATAACCCAAGAGTTCACATGATTAATTATCCCTGCCTGACCAATGGCAACAATGTGATTCACTTCAACTCTTGCAGAAACAAACCGAGCCCCATTTGATCTTACTGAAGGGGAATCAGAACCTGTATCAGGATTTAATGTAGAGTATGCGGGAGGCCCATTTGCCTTATTCTTCTTAGCTGAATACGCTAACATCTTATTAATAAACACCCTTTCAACAATTTTATTTCTAGGTATAACTTATAATCACCACCAACCGGAAATATTTACACTTAATCTTATAATTAAAGCAACTATCTTATCAATACTTTTCTTATGAGTACGAGCATCATACCCGCGATTTCGGTATGATCAATTAATACACTTAATTTGAAAAAACTTTCTCCCAATTACAATTGCTATAACAATTTTTCATATTTCACTACCTATTTTAACCTCTGGTATTCCACCAATAATCTAGGACATGTGCCCGAAAGTTAGGACTCACTTTGATAAAGTGAAATATAGGGGTTCAAACCCCCTCATTTCCTCTAAGAAAAAAGGATTTGAACCTTTTCTTAGGAGATCAAAACCCCTCGTGCATCCCTTTACACCTCTTCTTAGTAGAATAAGCTAAATAAGCTTTTGGGCCCATACCCCAAATATGTTGGTTAAAACCCTTCTTCCACTAATGAGCCCCTATGCATTATCAATTTTATTATCAAGTCTCTCCCTAGGGACAATACTTACATTTATCAGCAATCACTGATTCTTAGCTTGAATAGGGTTAGAAATTAACACACTCGCAATTATCCCATTAATAACAAAACTTCATCACCCACGAGCAATTGAAGCCGCTACTAAATATTTTCTAATCCAAGCATCGGCGTCCGCTTTAATCTTATTTTCATCAACAATCAATGCATGATTTACTGGAGAATGAACAATTATTGACATTCAAACTAATCTTCCAACAATTATATTAACTATCGCACTTTCAATAAAATTAGGAATCGCCCCATTTCACCTATGAATACCCGACGTACTTCAAGGTCTAGACCTATTAACATGTCTAATTGTGTCCACTTGGCAAAAACTAGCCCCAATAACCCTCTTAATTATAACACATCACCTTTTAAACTCAGATATATTAATTTTTATAGCACTATTATCAACACTAGTGGGGGGATGAGGCGGATTAAACCAAACACAATTACGAAAGGTTATAGCCTATTCATCTATTGCACATATGGGGTGAATAGTTTTTATTTTAACATTCTTACCACATTTAATAATAATAAATTTACTCATTTATCTTCTTATAACCTTATGCATATTTATAATATTAATACATTTTAACTCATTAAATATTAATAAACTTACTATATCATGAATTAAAAATCCGATTCTAACTTCAATAATAATAATTACCCTTATATCCTTAGGCGGACTCCCCCCCACCTCCGGATTTATCCCAAAATGACTTATTCTTCAAGAAATTACTAAACAAAGTTTAATGATCATGGCCTCCTTAATAGCACTATCAGCTTTATTAAGCCTATTTTTTTATTTACGACTATCTCATGCCGTATCTTTAACCTCCTCCCCAAATATATCCAATTCAAAACTTTACTGACGATTTAAAAATCATACCCCAAATCCACTACCGTTGACAATTATTATATCAAACATACTTCTCCCAATTACCCCTTTAATAGTTAATCTATTTCTTTAAGAACTTAGGCTAATTTAGACCAAAGGCCTTCAGAGCCTTTAGTAGAAGTTAAAATCTTCTAGTCCTTGTTTAAGACCTGCAGAATTCTATTCCACATCATCTGAATGCAACCCAGATACTTTAATTAAGCTAAGACCTTCCTAGATTAGAAGGCTTTTATCCTACGACATTTTAGTTAACAGCTAAACGCTCAATCCAGCGAGCTTTAATCTACTTCTCCCGCGTTGCCAAGAAAAAACGCGGGAGAAGCCCCGAAGAAACTAAATTCTTCCTTTAAAATTTGCAATTTTATGTGCACTTACACCACAAGGCTTGATAAAAAAAGGACTTTAACCTTTATAAAAGGGGCTACAACCCTGCACCTAATTCGGCCATTTTACCTGTGATAATCACTCGATGACTATTTTCAACTAATCATAAAGATATTGGCACTCTATACTTAATATTTGGTGCTTGAGCTGGGATACCGGGCACTGCTTTAAGTCTATTAATTCGAGCCGAATTAAGCCAGCCCGGGACTCTTCTTGGGGACGACCAGATTTATAATGTAATTGTTACTGCTCACGCATTTGTAATAATCTTTTTTATGGTTATACCGGTAATAATTGGGGGCTTTGGAAATTGATTAATTCCATTAATAATCGGCGCCCCGGATATAGCATTCCCACGAATAAATAACATGAGTTTTTGACTACTCCCCCCATCACTTCTTTTATTACTGGCGTCATCCGGGGTGGAAGCCGGGGCAGGAACAGGCTGAACCGTTTACCCCCCTTTAGCAGGCAATCTAGCACACGCTGGGGCTTCAGTTGATTTAACAATTTTTTCACTACATTTAGCAGGTATCTCATCAATCTTAGGGGCAATTAACTTTATCACAACCTCTATTAATATAAAACCCCTATCAATATCGCAATATCAAACACCTTTATTTGTTTGATCAGTATTAATTACTGCTATTCTTCTTCTACTTTCTCTGCCAGTACTTGCTGCGGGAATTACAATACTTCTAACAGACCGAAACTTAAACACCACATTCTTCGACCCCGCGGGGGGAGGTGACCCTGTTCTTTATCAACACTTATTTTGATTTTTTGGTCACCCAGAGGTTTATATTCTTATTCTACCTGGATTCGGGATAATTTCTCACATTGTCACATACTATTCAGCAAAAAAAGAACCATTTGGTTATATAGGAATAGTATGAGCCATAATATCAATTGGATTACTAGGATTCATTGTCTGAGCCCATCACATATTTACAGTTGACCTTAATGTTGATACACGGGCCTACTTTACATCAGCTACAATAATTATTGCCATCCCAACTGGGGTAAAAGTATTTAGTTGATTAGCAACAATACATGGGGGATCAATTAAATGAGATGCTGCAATGCTATGGGCCTTAGGTTTTATTTTTTTATTTACCGTGGGCGGACTAACCGGCATTGTTCTCGCAAATTCATCATTAGATATTGTATTACATGACACCTATTATGTAGTAGCACATTTTCACTATGTATTATCTATGGGGGCCGTATTTGCTATTATGGGGGGATTCGTACATTGATTTCCTTTATTCTCAGGGTATACTTTGCACTCAACTTGATCAAAAATTCATTTTGGAGTAATATTTATTGGGGTTAATTTAACCTTCTTCCCCCAACATTTCTTAGGCTTAGCAGGTATGCCGCGACGATATTCAGACTACCCCGATGCTTATACACTATGAAATACAATCTCATCAATCGGATCATTAATTTCACTTGTTGCAGTAATTATAATAATATTTATCATCTGAGAGGCATTCTCATCAAAACGTGAAGTACTAACAACTGAATTAAGCTCTACAAATATTGAATGATTATATGGATGCCCTCCACCATATCACACATTTGAAGAACCTTCATATGTTCAAGCCCGAATTTATTAACAAGAAAAGGGGGAATTGAACCCACATAGGTTAATTTCAAGTTAACCGCATGACCACTCTGCCACCTTCTTACAAGACATTAGTAAAATAATTACATAATCTTGTCATGATTAAATTATAAGTTAAAATCTTATACGTCTTTCAATGGCACATCCATCACAACTAGGTTTTCAAGATGCAGCTTCCCCTATCATAGAAGAATTACTACATTTTCATGATCATGCATTAATAGCAGTTTTTTTAATTAGTACATTAGTTCTATATATTATTACAATTATAATAACTACAAAATTAACTAACACTAACGCCATAGACGCCCAAGAAATTGAGATAGTATGAACAATTATACCAGCCATTATTTTAATTGTAATTGCTCTCCCATCGTTACGAATTTTATATTTAATGGATGAAATTAATGACCCTCACCTTACAGTTAAAGCCATTGGACATCAATGATATTGAAGCTATGAATTTACAAACTATGAAGATTTAATATTTGACTCATACATGATGCCCACTCAAGACCTTTTACCAGGGCAATTTCGTCTTCTAGAAGTTGATAATCGAATAGTGGTACCTATAGAATCTCCCATTCGTATGCTTATTTCTGCAGAGGATGTACTACACTCATGAGCAATCCCATCTATAGGCATTAAAACTGATGCCATTCCAGGGCGATTAAATCAAACAACCTTTATTGCATCCCGTCCAGGCGTATACTACGGCCAGTGCTCAGAAATCTGCGGAGCAAATCACAGCTTTATACCAATTGTAGTAGAAGCAACACCATTAAATTATTTCCAAAGTTGATCTTCATCTATACTAGGATCATCATTAAGAAGCTTTCATATCAAGCAATAGCCTTTTAAGTTGTAGATCGGTGATTTAGCCCACCCTTAATGACATGCCACAATTAAACCCTGGGCCCTGATTTGCTATTTTTTTAATGCCATGAATTGTTTTTTTACTGATTTTAACCTTTAAAATAAGTAATTTTAATAATTTAAATGAGCCAACATCACAAAATAAAGATATAAAAAAACCTGAATCTTGAAACTGACCATGAATCTAAGTTTTTTCGACCAATTTTTAAGCCCTATAATACTAGGCATCCCCTTAATTATAATAGCCATAATCTTACCCTGGTTATTATTTCCAAGCCCAACAAATAAATGATTAAACAATCGCTTATCAACGCTACAAATTTGATTTACACAAAAATTTACTAAACAATTAATATCCCCAATCAACACTGGTGGACATAAATGAGCTACAATTTTTTTATCCTTAATAGTATTTTTAATAATAATTAATCTTCTAGGCCTTCTCCCATATACATTTACTCCTACAACACAACTATCATTAAATCTTGGATTAGCAGTACCATTTTGATTAGCTACAATTCTAATTGGCCTTCGTAATCAACCTACCGCAGCTTTTGGACATCTCTTACCAGAGGGAACTCCAACCTTGTTAATTCCAATCCTCATTATTATTGAGACAATTAGCCTTTTTATTCGACCATTAGCATTAGGAGTCCGATTGACAGCTAACTTAACCGCAGGCCATCTACTAATCCAATTAATTGCTACAGCCACATTAGTCCTCCTCCCCCTAATACCAGTGGTATCAATCTTGACAATAATAACTTTATTTTTACTTACTCTTTTAGAAATTGCAGTTGCAATAATTCAAGCCTATGTATTTGTTCTTCTTCTAAGCCTATACTTACAAGAAAATGTATAATGGCCCACCAAGCACATGCCTACCATATAGTTGACCCCAGTCCTTGACCTCTCACAGGAGCTATCGCCGCATTACTAATAACATCAGGCTTAGCAATATGATTTCATTTTGGATCTATAATTATTATGTCTTTAGGTCTAATTGTAATACTCATAACAATATTTCAATGATGACGAGATATTGTTCGCGAGGGAACATTTCAAGGACACCACACCACCCCGGTTCAAAAAGGATTACGATACGGAATAATTTTATTTATTACATCAGAAGTATTCTTTTTTCTTGGGTTTTTCTGAGCATTTTATAACTCAAGCCTGGCCCCAACACCAGAACTAGGAGAATGCTGACCCCCAACTGGAATTACCCCACTTGACCCATTTGAAGTTCCTTTATTAAATACAGCAGTCCTATTGGCCTCAGGGGTAACAGTAACATGAGCCCATCATAGTATCATGCAGGGGGATCGAAAAGAAGCTATCCAATCACTTTTCTTTACTATTATTTTAGGTATATACTTCACCCTCCTCCAGGCTATAGAGTATTATGAAGCCCCCTTTACAATCGCAGATGGTGTCTACGGATCAACATTTTTTGTAGCAACAGGATTTCATGGTTTACATGTAATTATTGGATCACTTTTCCTACTAGTTTGCCTAATACGACAAATTAATTACCATTTTACATCACATCATCACTTTGGATTTGAAGCTGCAACATGATATTGACATTTCGTAGATGTAGTGTGACTTTTCCTCTACGTGTCTATTTACTGATGGGGATCATATCTTTTTAGTATAAAAATACAAGTGACTTCCAATCATTAAATCTTAGTTAAAATCTAGGAAAAGATAATGAATTTAATTATAATTATAGTAATAATCTCGACAATCCTATCTTTAGTATTAATTACCGTAAGCTTTTGATTACCTTTAAACAACCCAGACTCAGAAAAATTATCGCCATATGAGTGCGGATTTGACCCACTAGGCTCAGCACGACTCCCATTTTCAATTCGATTTTTTTTAGTCGCAATCTTATTTCTTCTTTTCGACCTTGAAATTGCCCTACTATTACCCACCCCATGGGCCTCCCAACTGCTTTCCCCAGAATATACACTTCTCTGATCAACAATAATTCTTATTTTACTTTCAACTGGGCTAATTTATGAATGAATCCAAGGTGGATTAGAATGAGCAGAATAAATATTTAATCTAAGAAAGATTACTGATTTCGACTCAGTAAATTTTGGTTAAACCCCAAAAATATTTTATGTCCCCAACATATATCACATTTTTTATATCATTTTTATTAAGTGTAATAGGATTAGCATTTCACCGAATTCATCTTTTATCTGCCTTATTATGTCTTGAAGGTATAATGTTAGCATTATTTATTGCTTTATCATTTTGATCTATCCAATTTGAAATATTATCGTACTTCTCTTTACCTATATTTATATTGACCTTTTCAGCATGTGAAGCAAGCACAGGTTTAGCATTAATAGTAGCTACCACACGAACCCATGGAAATGATCACTTAAAAAACCTTAACCTACTACAATGCTAAAAATTTTTATCCCTACCCTAATACTTCTACCAATGGCCTGACTCACCCGTAAAAAATTATTATGAACACTAATAACAACAAACAGCTTTATTATTGCCATATTAAGCTTAATAATATTTAATTTACCGTATGAATACATACTTATAATCAATAAATATTTAGGACTAGACCCCTTATCATCACCATTATTAATTCTTACATGTTGACTACTTCCTATGATAATTTTAGCAAGCCAAAACCATTTAAAAAATAACCCTGAAACCCAACAACGCATATATATTTCTATAATAATTATTTTACAAGCATCCTTAATTTTAGCATTTGCTGCCACAGAAATTATTATGTTTTATATCGCATTTGAGACAACCTTAATTCCCACATTAATTATTATCACACGATGGGGTAACCAAGCAGAACGATTAAATGCAGGAACATACTTTCTATTTTATACTCTGGCAGGCTCTCTCCCGCTACTAGTAGCACTCTTAATTTTACAAAATTATTCAGGCTCCCTATCATTTTTCTTATTAGAACTAACCAGTCCAATACAACTTCTACTATACTCAGATAAAATTTGATGAACAGCATGTTTATTAGCATTTATAGTTAAAATACCCCTATATGGTATACATCTGTGACTTCCAAAAGCACATGTTGAAGCCCCTATTGCAGGATCAATAATTTTAGCAGCAGTACTACTTAAACTAGGAGGGTATGGAATTTTACGAGTCTTAATTATACTTACACCTTTATCTAAAGAGTTATCCTACCCATTTATTATTTTAGCATTGTGGGGGGTGATTATAACAGGGATAATTTGTATACGACAAACTGATCTAAAATCACTCATTGCGTATTCCTCCGTAAGCCACATAGGATTAATTATTGCAGCAGCACTTATTCAAACCCCATGAAGCTTATCCGGGACAATCATTTTAATAATCTCACATGGACTAATTTCATCGGCACTATTTTGCCTCGCAAACATAAACTACGAACGGACACACAGTCGAACCCTGCTCTTAATACGCGGCGCACAAACTATACTACCCCTAATAGCCACCTGATGGTTGTTAACAAACCTATCTAATATAGCTCTCCCCCCCTCACTCAACTTATGAGGGGAACTTACAATTATGGTATCACTATTCAACTGATCAAACTGAACTATCTTAATTACTGGACTTGGAACACTCATTACCGCCTCCTATACATTATACATATTCTTAATAGCTCAACGAGGACCCATCCCAAATCACTTAACATCAGTTACCCCCACTTACACTCGAGAACACTTTCTTTTAGCTATTCACATTATTCCAATAATACTATTCATCTTCAAACCTGAACTTATTTCAGGAATATTTACATGTTTTAATAATTTAAATAAAATACTAGATTGTGATTCTAGAAATAAGAGTTAAACTCTCTTTTTAAACCGAGAAGAGTCAAGAGACATAGAAATTGCTAACTATCTTTAACTAAGGTTAAATTCCTTAGTCTACTCAACTTTTAAAGGATAATAGGAATCCATTGGTTTTAGGAACCAAAAACTCTTGGTGCAACCCCATGTAAAAGTTATGAATTCCACATTAATTTTTAATTCATCTATAATCTTATCACTATTTATACTCGCATTTCCACTAATCCCGCCAATAGAAAATAAATATTTAAACTGACCTATCACCCATGTTAAAAACTCTGTAAAATTTGCATTCATAACCAGCTTAATTCCATTAACAATCTATATAGCCTATGGGGTTGAATCTATTGTAACCACCTTCCATTGAATATCAATCTTTAATATAGAAATCTATTCGAGTTTTAAATTTGATCAATTCTCTATTCTTTTTTTCCCTATTGCTATATTTGTAACATGATCAATCCTTGAATTTGCGGCTTGATATATACACTCAGACAAAGAAATTAATCGATTTTTTAAATACTTATTAATTTTCTTAATCGCAATAATAATTTTAGTTACCGCAAACAACTTATTACAACTTTTTATCGGTTGGGAGGGAGTCGGAATTATGTCATTTTTACTAATCGGGTGGTGACACGCACGAATTGATGCAAATACTGCGGCACTGCAAGCCGTAGTATATAATCGCGTAGGGGATATTGGATTAATCCTCAGCATGGCCTGATTAATAATATTTACTAATTCATGAGAAATTCAACAGATTTTTATATTATTTGATAAAAATTCAACACTACCTCTTCTAGGCTTAATCCTGGCTGCTATGGGAAAGTCCGCACAATTTGGACTCCACCCTTGACTCCCCGCTGCTATAGAAGGCCCAACCCCTGTCTCAGCATTACTTCATTCTAGCACTATGGTTGTAGCGGGGGTCTTTTTATTAATCCGATTTCAACCCTTATTAGAAAATAATAAAATAGCATTATCTATCTGCCTATCCCTTGGGGCCCTAACCACACTATTTACCGCAGCTTGTGCACTAACCCAGAATGATATCAAAAAAATTGTAGCATTTTCAACTTCAAGCCAATTAGGCCTAATAATAGTGACAATTGGATTAAATCAACCACAATTAGCATTTTTTCACATCTGTACCCATGCATTTTTTAAAGCAATACTATTTTTATGCTCAGGGTCAATTATTCACAGCTTAAATGATGAACAAGATATTCGTAAAATAGGAGGATTACAAAATCTATTACCCGTAACCACCTCTTGTATGACTATTGGCAGCCTTGCACTCACAGGCACTCCGTTTCTTGCAGGATTTTTTTCTAAAGACGCAATCATCGAGGCAATAAATAATTCAAATTTAAATTCACTTGCTTTATGTATAACACTAATAGCAACATCATTCACCGCAGTATACAGCTTTCGAATTATCTACTTCTCATCAATAATATTCCCACGTCATCTGCCATTCTCCCCAATTAATGAAAATAATTATCTCATTATTAATCCTATTAAACGACTTGCATGAGGCAGCATGATCTCAGGGTTTATTATTATTTTTAACTTTACCCCAATAAAAACACAAATTTTAACTATGCCAACAACCATAAAACTATCCGCTATTTTAGTTTCACTTCTAGGATTATTACTGGCTAGTGATATCGCTAATATCACATCAAAGACTTTAATAAAGACAAAAATGTTCTCATTCTTTAATCTCTTAGCATTTTACCCCCTGGTAATCCACCGACTCTCCCCAAAAATTAACTTATGATGAGGGCAAAACATTGCCACTCATATTACAGATATAATATGATATGAGAAATCAGGACCAAAAGGGTTAACTAACCAACAATTGCCAGCTATCAAAACCATTACAAACTGTCAAACGGGCCTAATTAAAATATATATACTATTATTCTTAATTTCTTCAATACTAATAATTTTACTACTAGTATCTTACAGCACGTAACGACCCCCGTGACAGGCCACGAGTCACTTCTAAAACAACAAATAAAGTTAAAAGAAGAACCCACCCTGAAAATATCATAAAATAACCCCCTCGCGAGTACATTACACCAATACCCCCTCAATCACTACCAACAACACTATACTCCATATTATAATTTGTGAACAAAAATTCTAAACTTACATTACAATCAAAAAAAATATACCCTAAAATAATTAATAAAAGATAAAATAATACATAAACCAAAACTGACCAATTTCCTCACGCTTCAGGATACGGCTCCGCCGCTAAAGAAGCAGAATACGCAAACACAACCCACATCCCCCCCAAATAAATTAAAAGAAGAACTAATGATAAAAAAGATACCCCTAACTCTACCAACACTCAACACCCGCAAACAGCCGCCAATACTAACCCTAAAGCGGCAAAATACGGTGAGGGATTTGATGCCACTGCAAGTAAACCAAAAACTAAACCTAATATTCCTAAAAAAACTAAATATATCATTATTTTTACCCGGATTTTAACCGAGACTCCTGACCTGAAAAGCCAATGTTGTATTCAACTACAAAAACCTTAATGGCCCACCCAATTCGAAAAACCCACCCACTAGTTAAAATTATTAACGGATCATTCGTAGACCTCCCAACCCCTTCTAACCTCTCATCGTTATGAAACTTTGGCTCTCTCTTAGGAATTTGCCTAATCGCACAAATTATCACAGGGTTATTCCTAGCCATGCACTATACAGCCGACACATCCTCAGCTTTCTCTTCTGTAGCACATATTTGTCGTGATGTAAATTATGGCTGACTAATTCGTAATATTCACGCCAATGGGGCATCATTCTTCTTCATTTGTATCTATATTCATATCGGACGAGGGCTCTACTACGGCTCATACATATATAAAGAGACTTGAAATATCGGCGTAATTCTTCTATTTCTAGTGATAGCTACCGCCTTTGTAGGATATGTCCTCCCATGAGGACAAATATCCTTCTGAGGGGCTACTGTTATCACTAATCTACTCTCAGCAATCCCATATGTGGGGGACTCGCTTGTTCAATGAATCTGAGGCGGATTCTCTGTAGATAAGGCCACACTCACCCGATTTTTTGCATTTCACTTCTTATTTCCATTTTTAATCGCAGGAGCAAGCATCATTCACCTTCTATTCCTCCATGAAACTGGCTCAAACAACCCAACAGGAATTTTATCTAATATAGACAAAGTCCCATTTCACCCCTACTTCTCTTATAAAGACGCCCTGGGGTTCCTAATCATACTAACAATACTTTTCACTCTATCATTACTCTCCCCTAATCTACTAGGCGACCCAGATAATTTTACCCCTGCCAACCCACTAGTTACACCCCCACATATTCAACCAGAATGATACTTCTTATTCGCATACGCCATCCTCCGATCCATTCCTAATAAACTGGGCGGAGTCCTAGCCCTTCTTGCATCAATTATAATCCTTATACTTATTCCAATAATTCAAACATCTAAACAACGAAGCCTAACATTCCGACCTATAACCCAATTCCTATTTTGAATAGTAGTGTCAAACACACTCATCCTAACCTGGATCGGCGGACAGCCAGTCGAACAACCGTTTATTGAAATTGGACAGGCCGCATCCGCCTTATACTTTTTACTGTTTATTATAATTATTCCTCTCACAGGGTGATGAGAAAACAAATTAATTAAATGATACTTGGATAGCTTAAATAAAGCATCGGTCTTGTAAACCGAAGATTGAGAAATCACTCTTCTCTCCAAGTAGATATTCCGGGCTCTCCCACTCTTCCAGGCCTCGCCACTCTTACTCAGTCAAATCAACTTTTATAAAATTCACAATTTTTTCACCAAAAAAAATTTTTTGCATCATTTTTTTTTCAAAAGGGGGGGATTTTCACCCCCACCCCTGGCCTCCAAAGCCAGAATTCTGGGACTTAAAATACCTCTTGTAGTAACTTTATTAACATTGGAGTAACGCGGTGTACATATTATGTATATCGTACATTCATCTATTTACCCCATGGAAGTGCTTTTGTGCCCTTCTGATTTTTGGTCTTACCCACAGGCGAGAAACCACCAAGCTGACCCCCGAAGATCCAACATCCAGATCTATGGACATTTCTCGTAGATGTATTATCTTTTAACTTGAACCGGCATCTGGTCTGGATCTATGTGCATTTCTCGTAGATTGGCTATCTTTTAACTTGAACCGACATCCGCCTGAAGTATCCCTGATAGCAAGGTGCACTTGGAACCGCATAACTGAGTCTGCCCTCATCTGTAGTTTTTTTTTTTTTGTGAAGTCAATCCCCCATAAAATCTTAAGTTGGGATTATTTAATCTAAATCTGAACTAACGGTGAGGTTCATAATATTACTAGGATAGATTGTATGTTATTTATTCATGAATCTTAGACATATATTTTTTTACCTATTGAATTATCAATATTCTATTTTTGTTTCTCCCCCCGGAGCTTGTTTATTTAAGATTCCAACTTTGGAACATGAGTTAAATTTTTATTTTAAGGTTAACCCCCCTACCCCCCATATTAATCTAATCAGTACTTTTATCCTTTTTTGGGCCAACCCCAAAGCAAAAAGAAAAATTTTGTGTACTTACGAAACTGAAATAACAATATTTTTTTAATTAAATATATTAGAGAAAAAATAATAAAAACACTTATTTTTTAAAGTGCTCACATACCCTATAATGAAAAATTTGTGAAGTTGTAATTACAGTGTGTATACTATAA